GATAGCTCAGATCTGCTTAATTCATCATATTGATTTGATTCAATATCATCTCGATGTAATTCATCTCGTTGAATTTACCGGCGAAAGATTGATTCCTCATCTCTATGGGATTAAATCCCGAGTTATTGCGAAATAAAAAAAAAAGAAATAATGATATTATGGAAGTAAATATTCTTGCATTTATTGCTACTGCACTGTTCATTTTAGTTCCTACTGCCTTTTTACTTATCATATATGTAAAAACCGTAAGTCAAAATAATTAATTTGAATGAAACTTGTTTTCTTAGTTCTTCTTAACTTAATGATTGAATAAATAAAAGCTTCGCGTTTTGATTCTTAATGAAATGAGCGAACGACAATCAGCAGTATTCTCTGAGACCTGATAGTATGGTAGAAAGAAATATATTAATCTTTCTACCATACTTTCTTTTTTCTCTTAGTGAAGTATAGAAAGTTGGATTCTTCGGATTGATTAATATAGATTACGCAAAATATTGATCTTCAGATATCATATATGTGATAGGAATTAGGTATATGTAATCTTAATCCGATTCTAATTCTTTGTTTCATCCAGTTGATTTATATTGATTCCAATCAAGCTCAAAAAAGCAAAAGACAACTCTTAGTCTTCCCGTTCGATTTTTTTTTTTAGTTTTTTTAGTTCAAATATGAACTAGGAATCCTGATATAATATACATCGAAAGAATAAAATCAAGGAAGTAAAAAGAAAAAAAAGGGGGGGATCCGCTCTTACTCATTGGCGTTATATCTATATGTGGTAAAAGTTGGTTGGTTTATAAGTTTAGGAAGAATTCGATTGGACTCTCTTTCTGTATCCCTTTTACTTTCGGAATACAAGCAGTAGAATCGTGGAAATATCTATTTGATTGAAAAAAGGGTATTATTCATATAGTACATTACTATACCAGACCCGAATACAATGGAACTTTCAACTAAAGATGGTTGAATTAAATAAAAAGAGATAATAATTTAAAGCACTTTACAGAACTATCTAGAAAACAATTGATAAAGTTTGATTCATCAACTTAATTAATAGTACTTAGAGTCCACTTCGTCCCCATACTACTAGTGAAAGGGAAAATGTAAAGACTACCATTAAACCAGCCCAAGCAAGACTTACTATATCCATGTGAATGATGTCCCCTATTTCGATACATATGAAGGAATTAGTCCATTATTGTTCACTAATAATAGTGGATCAATAGTGAACAGTCAAAAAGGATTCTGAACCAAGACTCTTGATAAATCAATACACTAAATATACTTAAATATACTTAAATATACTTCGAACAAGGTTATCTTTTTTTTTTCTAGTAGAACCGGGAAACATTAAGTCCACACAAAAGAGGCGCTGCCATTCTTAGAAGGAGTAAGGGAATGTTATTAATTGAACACATAGATAATAAAATATATTGTTTCTTTTGTTGACTTTCATAAGTAAAAGCCATCTTCAATATGGAATGAGGATTAATCGTTCATACCTTTCTTTCCTATTCTATTTCATTTTTACTATCTCCCGATTGTCACTCTTGCCCCGGGGATAGCCTATTTCATTCTTGGCTACAGGTTACTGAAAAAAGTCTTTCTTTTTGTTTGCACTTTTTTATAAAAAAGCCAATTACCCAGTCAATCTAATATGGATTGAATGCCTACGCATTTATAGACTTTCACGAGTCTGTATCCAGAGTTTTTTGCTGCTCTTTTCACACCCACTAATTCGCTTGCCTGTCCGACTTAGTTCAATTTGTTCAATTTAAGCTAAGATCGATAAGATCCAGTCAGTAGACACTATATTGTATTTGAAGTCCTTCAAAACAATTTTCCACTAGAATCTTGACTCTTAGACGCAAGGACTTAACGCTGAGTTTTGAGAAGCGATAGATGCTTAGAATCAAGCAAGTATCAACAATTCTTTTGCGTCTGTGAAGGAAAAAATTAATTGAGTTATATATCGGCCCAACATAATACGGAATTTTAAGTCTTGTGTTGATCAGGCGACACCCGGATTTGAACTGGGGAAAAAGGATTTGCAGTCCCCCGCCTTACCACTCGGCCATGCCGCCAAAATGAGATAAACTAGACGAACAATTTTCTAGATTAATAAACTTGTTTTTTTATTGTACTTCCTCCTTGGATTCCATTTTTTCTTAATACCTTTCCGAAAATAACTTGTTTTGATTGTATTTATACTTTCAATTGATCGTATAGTATCTTCAAAGACACAATGCCTAAAAACCTCCTCTCTTATTTATTTCTATTGAATCTATTGAAATGAAAAATAAAGTTATTATTTTTTTTATTTCACAAAACAATAACTAACTCAGGACAAATTGAACCATTAACTATCAAATCTTTATTATTTTATATTTAATTATTCTTGGATTTGAATCAAATTTTTTACGTAAGTAATAAGAAAATGAAAATTGATACAGAACGAATTGATATTGATTTGTTTCAAAAAAATTATCAATTGTCATTA